CATCTAATGGAAAAATAAAATTCAATGAGGACTTGGTTCATCCGACACGTACACGTCATGGGCATCCCGCCTTTCTATGTTCTATAGACTTGTATGTAACTATTGAGAGTGAAGATATTCTACATAATGTGAATATTCCACCCAAAAGTTTGCTTTTAGTTCAAAACGATCAATATGTAGAATCAGAACAAGTAATTGCTGAGATTCGCGCAGGAATATCCACTTTGAATTTTAAAGAGAAGGTTCGAAAACATATTTATTCTGATTCAGACGGAGAAATGCACTGGAGTACCGATGTCTATCATGCACCCGAATTTACATATGGTAATGTTCATCTATTACCAAAAACAAGTCATTTATGGATATTATTAGGAGGGCCGTGCAGGTCCAGTCTAGTCTACCTTTCGATCCACAAGGATCAGGATCAAATGAATGCGCATTCTCTTTCTGGCAAGCGAAGATATACTTCTAACCTCTCAGTAACCAATGATCAGGCGAGGCAGAAATTGTTTAGTTCGGATTTTGATGGTCAAAAAGAAGATAGGATTCCTGATTATTCAGACCTTAATCGAATCATATGTACTGGTCAGTATAATCTCGTATATTCGCCTCTTCTTCACGGGAATTCTGATTTATTGTCAAAAAGGCGAAGAAATAAATTCATCATTCCACTACACTCGATTCAAGAACTCGAGAATGAACTAATGCCCTGTTCAGGTATCTCGATTGAAATCCCCGTAAATGGTATTTTCCGTCGAAATAGTATTCTTGCTTATTTCGATGATCCTCGATACAGAAGAAAGAGTTCGGGCATTATTAAATATGGGACTATAGAAACGCATTCAGTCATCAAAAAAGAGGATTTGATTGAGTATCGAGGAGTCAAGGAATTTAGGCCAAAATACCAAATGAAAGTAGATCGATTTTTTTTCATTCCTGAAGAGGTGCATATCTTGCCCGGATCTTCTTCCATAATGGTACGGAACAATAGTATCGTTGGGGTCGATACACAAATCACCTTAAATCTAAGAAGCCGAGTCGGTGGGTTGGTCCGGGTGGAGAGAAAAAAAAAACGAATTGAACTGAAAATCTTTTCTGGAGATATCCATTTTCCTGGAGAGACGGATAAGATATCCAGACATACCGGCGTTTTGATACCACCAGGAACAGGAAAAAGAAATTCCAAGGAATACAAAAAAGTTAAAAATTGGATCTATGTCCAACGAATTACACCTAGTAAGAAAAGGTTTTTTGTTTTAGTTCGACCTGTCGTCACATATGAAATAACGGACGGTATAAATTTAGGAACCCTTTTTCCACCGGATCCATTGCAGGAAAGGGATAATGTGCAACTTCGAATTGTCAATTATATCCTTTATGGAAATGGCAAACCGATTCGAGGAATTTCTGACACAAGTATTCAATTAGTTCGGACTTGTTTAGTATTGAATTGGCACCAAGACAAAAAAAGTTCTTCTTGCGAAGAAGCCCGTGCTTCTTTTGTTGAAATAAGGACAAATGGTTTGATTCGACATTTCCTAAGAATCAACTTAGTGAAATCCCCTATTTCGTATATCGGAAAAAGGAATGATCCGTCGGGGTCAGGATTGCTCTCTGATAATGGATCAGATTGGACCAATATCAATCCCTTTTCTGCCATTTATTCCTATTCCAAGGCAAAAATTCAACAATCTCTTAACCAACCTCAAGGAACTATTCATACGTTGTTGAATAGAAATAAGGAATGTCAGTCGTTGATAATTTTGTCAGCAGCCAATTGTTCTCGAATGGAGCCATTCAAAGATGTAAAATATCACAGTGTGATAAAAGAATCAATTAAAAAAGATCCCCTAATTCCAATTAGGAATTCATTGGGCCCTTTAGGAACATGCCTTCCAATTGAGAATTTTTATTCATCTTACCATTTAATAACTCATAATCAGATCTTAGTAACTAAATATTTGCAACTTGACAATTTAAAACAGACTTTTCAAGTGATTAAATTAAAATATTATTTAATGGATGAAAATGGAAAAATTTTTAATCCCGATCCAGGCCGTAACATTATTTTAAATCCATTCAATTTGAATTGGTCTTTTCTCCATCACAATTATTGTGCAGAGACCTCTAAAATAATTAGTCTTGGACAGTTTATTTGTGAAAATGTATGTATAGCCAAAAATGGACCGCCCCCCAAATCGGGTCAAGTTATACTTGTTCAAGTTGACTCGATAGTGATACGATCAGCTAAGCCTTATTTGGCCACCCCCGGAGCAACTGTTCATGGCCATTATGGGGAAACCCTTTACGAAGGAGATACATTAGTTACATTTATATATGAAAAATCGAGATCTGGTGATATAACACAGGGTCTTCCAAAAGTAGAACAGGTCTTAGAAGTGCGTTCGATTGATTCAATATCCATGAATCTAGAAAAGAGGGTTGAGAGTTGGAACAAATGTATACCAAGAATTCTTGGAATTCCTTGGGGATTCTTGAT